ATTAGTGAACAGGGAAAAATATTATCTAGACGAGTGAATAGATTGACCTTGAAACAACAACGATTAATTACTATTGCTATAAAACAAGCTCGTATTTTATCTTTGTTACCTTTTCTTAATAATGAGAAACAATTTGAAAGAACCGAGTCGACCACTAGAACTTCTAGTCTTAGAGCCAGAAAAAGATAGGTTTACTCTTTCTTCACTTGAATTCAACTTCCCATTCGAACTCAAACGCGGATTTCTATTTTGTTGGAAAAATACAAGAATCCGGATTTAATTCTCGTGTCGTAAGAAAAAAATAATAATCTGGGAAGAAGCAATCTTTTTATTGAACGTGTTGATTCATATTTATTTTGACTACTTTCTCATATTTTATCATATTCTATTCATTTTTATTCGACCTTCCCGGAGTTCATTCTCCGGGCAACTCCGTTTAACCGGTGGATTCCTTCCAACCTACTTCTTTTATGATCTCATTGGAAATCATATAAAGACAATTCCTATTTGATATAGCTATTTGTGCAAGTATTTTACGATTAAGAAGCAACTGTCTCTTGTACAGATCGTTTATTAATCTACTATAACTATAGCATACCCCCCTTTCACGAATTGCTGCATTTATTCGAGTGATCCACAAACGACGAAAATTTATTTTTTGCCTATCCCTATCCCGATGAGCCGAAACCAAAGCTCTTATTTTTTGTTGAGTAATAGTTCGAGTAAGTCTTGAATGAGCCCCCCGAAAGCTTGATGCAAATAAACGAATTTTTGTTCTACGTCTCCGAGCGATATATCCCCGTCTAATTCTGGTCATTGAATAAATGAAACTTTAACGAATAACTAATAGATTTCCTTTCTTTCAGTTATTCTTTTGCCCCTTTACTAGTATATTAATAACAAAACGGATTTTTCCAATGTATAAACTAAAAATTCCAATGGCTTTGGCTACTATAACCTTCCCAACCACGATTTTTTATTTTTTCTAGGCATTTCACCTCGAAATACGAACTTGTACTATACTAGGTATTAAAAAAAAAAATAGCAATGATAAAAAAATAGTGGATTTCATCGTTTCTATGGTTACTTCTTAAACGGTGAGGTCTTCTCTATACACCGGAGCCTTTACTTCATTTAATCAATGTTATTGCTAACTTGTATAGTTCACATTCTTCGGCTCTACCCATGAATTATCCAGTAATAGGTCTTTCACAACGAGCTCTACCTATACAGTAACGGTATTTAATTATGAGGGTTGGCTGGGTAGCTGACCCTGTTAGTCCGTTCTTGCAAGAGGGGTCTATGTTAACTCATATTTCCTCCGCTTAATGGATAACCATTTGCTACCAATGGAGAATTGCTTCTCATCTTGAATTGAGGTGAGTGGATTTACACCAATAGAAACCATAAATTTCATACACAATAAAAGGGATATGATCCATTTTCTTATTTTTAGATAGGAAATGTAGTTCGTTTTTCCGTTCTATCCTATTTGATCATTGATATTCGAACATTGTTCTCTTTCCTTTGTTCTAGTTCATGATCTGAACGAGTCGCACATACACCCTAGTACATGTTCCTCGACGCTGAGGGCATCCCCGAAGCGCGGGGGATTTTGTGACATTTCTAATTGGCTGTCTTGTATTTCTAATAAGTTGTTTAATAGTTGGCATGTTGAATCAGATACATAATGGGCTGGTTTAGATCGATCCTAACCGGATGATTATGAATTACTTTTATTCAATAGAATAGTAAATAAAAGTCATAGAATATTAAACTCGGCAGGAGTAATTTCAAATCACGAATTGACGCGAAATCCAGGCTATTGTCATTCAACAGCTACAAGATCAACAATTCCATAAGCTTGGGCCTCTGTTGCTGACATAAAAACATCTCTTTCCATGTCTTCGGATACAACCCATAAGGGTTTGCCCGTTCTTTGTACATAAACCCTTGTCAGGGTTTCACGTAGTTTCAGCAGTTCTCCCACTTCCAGGATGAATTCTCCCGTTGCTACTTCAGAAAAAGAACCAGCAGGTTGATGGATCATTACCCTGATGATATAAGATAATAAAAGGTTTCTCTATTTCGCATGATGAGGGGAAGATAAAAGAAAGATAAAAGAATAACAAGAAAAAAAGATAGAATCGAACAACCGTACGGGCATCTTTTATGCATTGCATACGGCTCTACAATAAAATTGACCCTTACCTTCCATCAAAGAAAGAAAAAAATAGGATCGATCAGACCCCGATAGGTAAATGATCAACTTACCACCCTTCCTTTCGGAGGAATTCAAAAATACTATGATGGCTCCGTTGCTTTATATATTTATTATATTTTTTTGTCTGTGATTTGTCTGTGATTCAGCAATCCCAAAGTTGCTTTTTTATTTGATCAAATAAACTAAGGAAAAAAGAATCTTGTTTTTTTTCGCTCTATAAATATTGTTAAGAGACCTCTGGTGTGAAAAAAAGTTTGTGACGCTGAACTGGACTTC